ATTCGAGTATTGAGCGAAAGGTTACACCTATGGTATGGGTCTGTATTGTAGGTCAACCCTACTACACTAGTACCAATAGGCGGCATAGAGGAAGAAGCACTACATCTAGGAATCAACAACACGAAAACTTTGTTATTAATGATTCCCTTTCTTTATCGGGATCGGAACTAAAAGAGAAATGGTTGGGACAACAAACATCCATCTTGTTCGTACTTTGGATACCCATATAACCATCGAAGATTGTTGAAGTGACTAATTCCTGGAAATTAAGGAGCGTTGAGAACAAAGAAATTGTTGAAGTTTACTTTTTTTTTATCTAGTACAAACACGCTTGATGGTAAGAAAAGATCTTTTGCAAGAGGGTTGGCTAGAGATTTCTTGTAAAAACATTAGCCCTGCTCAGTTCATAATGACAATCTTTCGACCTTTTTTTAATTCCACGGATTATTCTCATTATGCACATAAAGGAGGAGCCGTATGAGGTGAAAATCTCATGTACGGTTTTGGAACGGAGAATTCTTTGAATCGAATGACGACCGTAACGGATGTCGGCTCAATCCGAAGGAAATTATGCGGAGGCCTTACAGAATTATTATGAAGCTATGCGACTAGAAATTGATCCCTATGATCGAAGTTATATACTCTATAACATAGGCCTTATCCACACAAGTAACGGAGAACATACAAAAGCTTTAGAATATTATTTTCGAGCACTAGAACGAAACCCGTTCTTACCCCAAGCTTTTAATAATATGGCTGTGATCTGTCATTACGTGCGACTATCTCCACTATAGAAATAAAAAAAGGAAAGAAAGAGCAAATACGCTAGTAAATAAATACGCTTAAATACGCTAGTAAAGAAAATACTAGAAAAAAAAAATAGGCTTTCTACATATTGCATCGTCCAAAAAACGATTTTTATCAGCTGTAACAAAAAAAGAAACTTCATAGAAGTCGAAATATGAAGAAATATATGCCTAGATACTTTATTCTATGGATAAAGATCTAATTGATAGAGAAAGCGCCGTAAAGATCAATTAGCGAGGTTTTGGGCCGATACAATAAACAAGAACTGCTTATTTATGTCATGATATGAGATAAAAATTAGGAATCAACTTATGTAATAGAGCCGACCCCCTAAGTTATTGAGCAGCGGTGTAGCATCAGATCCCAAAGACAGTAAGTCTTTTTTATGAGGAAGAAGTCTTTTTCAAGGATTCTATATAAATTTCTATATGATATGAAAACGAGATAGTTACCTTTCAGAAAAATCTAACGGACGATAGTCCCGAAAGGCCTATGCTTTATTTTTCTGAAAGGTGGGAGAAAAGATAAAACTTCTTAATTAATTTAATCAAAATTCAAGTTTGAAACTCATGGAATTAACCCCTTTTGGTTAACCCGAGATAAATTGATAGATCTATGAGAAATCTTATTCATCTTATTCACTTGGATATATGGTAGGGTAAAAAAATGGGACACCAAAAGAATTGACTGCCGAGCCGTATGAGGTAGGAAACTCTCAAGTACGGTTCTAAGGAAAGGAATTGAACCGCCTATTTCGACCGGGGAGAACAGGCCATTCGACAGGGGGATTCAGAAATAGCGGAGGCTTGGTTCAATCAAGCCGCTGAGTATTGGAAACAGGCTATAGCGCTTACTCCTGGTAATTATATTGAAGCGCAGAATTGGTTAAAGATCACGAGGCGTTTCGAATAAGAACAAGAGCTCTCTGTTTATTTATTATTTTAGGATTCGAAATTCTAATTTAGAAATTAGAAAAGTCTATTACTATTAAATTATATTCTTATTCTATTAAATTCTATTTCTATTAAATTTCTATTAAATATTAAATCCATTTAATTTATTAATTTAATTAAATAAATTACCTTACCATTTAAATTATTAAATTCGATTTTCTATTCAATTTGAATATTTAAATAGTAAAAAATTTAAATTTAATTGTAATTGTTAATTGTTTGTTTTTGTTGGACCCATTCGGTCAAATAAAACGGATCATTTCTCTCTCTGGGAAAAACCAATAAAAGAATTTCATTATATCCTTTCTAAAATCGTTCTATTTCGTCTGATATTTCGTAAGGATAAGTAATCCACGGATATAGAAAAATAAAATATATATTTTCTGCTTCTATTAAAACTAATAAAAACCCCTCAAATGACTAAATATCGATACTGGAGTATCCCTTAGTAATGAATGCTCACGCGATTTTGGATAGAGTAATATTGTTTGTTCTATCTATGTAAGACAAAAAAAAACTCCATCTCGGAACTTCTAATTAAGATATGAATACAATACACTGGTTGCACAAAAAAATTGTTTTTGCACCGATGTAAAAGTAAAGTCCAAAACAAAAAAGGTTTTATAAGATTAAAAAGGTCCGTTGAGCGCCTCATGGATATGTCATAATAGATCCGAACACTTGCCCCGGATCGACTTCCAGATCATAATTGCTCTAGTGAATAACTAAAGAAAAAATAG